ATTACATTATTGGCGTAGTCTTCATCGAATTAGATAGATGATCTAGCAATGATGGAATTGATCGTCTATTTATGATTCCGGAATAACATGAAATTTGAAGTCAATTGATGTAAGTTCTTTCTAAGAGGTGGAATATAATAACAACCCCTTTACATACAAGGGAATGAGTATGTGGTGGGGCGAAAGGGCTTGGACTTTCTCGACGAAGAAGACGCCGAACAAAACACAAGAAAGAACCCTCTAGAAAATATGTCGATATTTTATTAGAATGTTTCAGTATAATAAAATATCGACATAAATAACAGGTACAACTAGTAAATCAATGGCGTAATTATATTTTTCTCATAAGAAAAATGAGATCAAAAAAATCAGCATGAAAGTCGGGGGCGTTCCGTGGTAGATTGCCGGTAACATTTAGAGGTACCGGTATTGAAACAAACCCGAGTCTATAAATTACTCTTCGTCGAAAAAGTCAGAATCCGAATCTCGAAATTCTTCTTCTTCGTCGTGAGTGTTCAAACACAAGGTTATAAACCCCTCTTCACCGACAAGGTTAAAACAGGCGGATACAAATTGCTCTTCGTTCCAAAGGGGAGTTTCTACAGTCATCGTAGCCGAGCAAGAACCAATGTTGCGAAAATATAGTTTTGTTGTCCTCGCGACGAGATAGTCTGCGCGATATTTTTGATATCGCGCATCGCACTTGTTTAGTACTTCTAGTGTACATAGAAAGTCCGACCGTACTCGCAGCTAGGCATGTACATGTGGTTCATATTGTCGAATGGCGTATGGTTTATTCCCGATCTTTGTTCGTAGCGCGTCTCGTAGAGATTGGCGAGCAACCAAATTGAGGTTGGAAGCGGGGTAGGAAAACGGTTCCTCACCTTCGAAGAGGAAACGTTTCCAGGCGCCAGACCAAAACCCAACCCTGATATCATACTGTCTTTGGTCCGTTCTTTCTAGCAGCCAGCATTGAAGTTCTACCCAAAGACAAGCTTTTGTTGCTTGAATAGAGTTTGCATTTCTAAAAAAAAAATTTTCTTTTCGCAACCCAGTTGGCTCCTTCGGCTTTGGCAAAGTCGACGATACTCCCCGAGGCGGCGCCATTCCGCGACGCAAATTTTTTCAAGAGAGTAGCTACGATCTCGCGACGCCCCATTTCAAGGCAGATTAAGTAAAATATTTCGTAGACGGCCTCGTCGTTGTTATCCGAGGGTAGTGTCCCCCCTTTAGTATAACAAAGGTATTTCCTCTTCGGTAGATGCAGATGCCTATTATAGCGCGACATGCACTTACCTAGGTGTCCCATAATTTCCAATGTAGGTCGAAATCCATAATAGAGTCCGACCCCAACGATCGAATTGGTTATCTTCATACACAAGCTTATGTTGGTTTTATTGTTTCTTTGATATTGTCTCTGTGCATGTGTTAAGCCTGCCGCCAGCGTTCATCCTGAGCCAGGATCGACTCTCCATGAGATTCATAGTTGCATTACTTATAGCTTCCTTTTATATTGAATTATATATATGTGATTTTTGTTTATATATTGAATTATATATATGTCATTCAATATATGTAATTCAATATATATGCGTCATGTGCGGTAATAGGTCCCATATTAGCAAGTTTCATTAGTCATTCCCTATCTAGAACAACTAGCACAAATTTTCAACGTCCATGGGGACTTATTTTACCGGTAACATTATCGACTCCATCTTATTAGTTCTGGGTTCGAATCCCCGGCAACCCTTTGTTCAAAAAATCCTCTGTCGAGAAGAGAGACATTTTTACCTATTTTTTCTTCAATGAAAATTGAAGTGGGATAATTTACTGATAATTCTATGAGTCCGTTCTGGAGTTTAGAGGGACTAATATATGTTATAACGCTCGCTAGTCACTGTGAGTAATATATGTTATAAAAATCTATAGTTCCTATGAAAAATTTGCATTAGGTTTTTGGATGATTTTGGCGGCATGGCCGAGCGGTAAGGCGGGGGACTGCAAATCCTTTTTCCCCAGTTCAAATCTGGGTGTCGCCTGACTATTTCACATAGATAGCGAGCGATCTATATTATACTTTTTACCTAAAAAAACCAAAAAAGTGGGCCTTAGTATTTCTAGCCTATTTTACTTGTCTTTAGTCTTTCCCGATTCGAAATCATAGAGGAATTTTTTAGAAGTGGATTTATTAAATTGGTTCCTCAACAGTCTTCGGTGAGAATCCCTTTTTGACTCTGCACCATTGATTCCACTATTATTAGGGAGCAATAATCAAATAATTCTATCATAGAGATAGGGGACATAATTCACATGGAGCTAGTAAGTCTCGCTTGGGCTGCTTTAATGGTAGTTTTTTCATTTTCCCTTTCACTTGTAGTCTGGGGAAGAAGTGGTCTCTAGAAGTACTACTAATTGAGTTGAGGAATCAAACTGGATCAAATTGTTTTAGAAATCGTTCAAAATGCATTGTAGAACGATTTACTATCAAGATCTCTTCATTTTCAAATTGCATTGAATTCTAGTGAAGGAATGTATTTTATAACAAGTAAAACGCTTCTTTCCGATTGATCGGAACAAATAGATGTATCAAAGAAATCGAAGTGGGCCCTCTGTCAATTCCAGATAGAAAATGAATATCGCCACTACAAATATCTACCATGAAGATAATATGGTAGATTGATCTAGAGTAAACCTCTAGCTTTATTAGAACCACTAAGATACAGTCCGGTAAGAAAGAACTCAATGAATCTTTCTTACCCTACTCTCAGATCTCAGCGAAGACTGCCGATTCGAGCCCGTCCATTTCATTTATTCATTAGAATACGCAAAATGAGAATTCCTTTCATTTGATCTTATCAATAGTTGATAAGATCAAGTTTCATTCAAAATAATTAATTATTTTGACTAACTGTTTTTACATAAATAATAAGTAGAAAAGCAGTAGGAACTAAAATGAAGAGTGCAGTAGCAATAAATGCCAGAATATTGACTTCCATAATCTCATCCCTTTTTCTTTCACAATAACTCGGGATTTAATCCCCTAGAGAAAATAAATCTTGCACATGTAACTTCACTGAATGAATAACCTCTCGACGAGATTGACTCGGATCAATAGCATGAATAAGACTATCTAAGCGATCAAATCCATTCGTCGTCGAAAATTGAATAGTATAACCTAGGGAGATCTTTTATCCATACCGAATCCAAAATAGGATTCCCGACCCAATCAAAAATTCCTTTAGTTAGCATTATGTAGCATTCTTTTCTCTTGTTTAGTTTCTATAACCTATCTTAGGTCTCCCTTGTACAATCATCAAATAGCGTATCATCTCACCACCCATCCCTTTCCATTAGTTACAAAGAACAAGACAAGCAAAGCGGAAAAAGATAAGCTCTAAACGCCGTTTTTTAATGTCTATGGAATATTTCAGTAAATTCACTATTTTCGTTATTTTCATTTTAGTGGAGGGTTTGTTCTTTCTTCGACAGGACCCTGAAAAAATAGAAAAACTAGTAAGGAAAAAGGATTCAATTCCATTATCAAAAGCTCAGTGTCCAATTTGAATCCAATTGATTTGTAACCTTCCTATTTAGTAATTAGGCTTACACAAACAAAAACAGAGCCAGAAGGGGAGATTTTGTTTAATTCAGTTTGTATTATACAAGAAACGAATTCCATCTGTGGAGATGCGCCCGAGTCGGACTTTGTTTCCTTACATGAATGGAGATCAATCCAAAAAGAAGACTCAGCATCTCTTTGGAATATTTACTCTAAGAATAATGCTACCAACCAATCATTCGACTAATCTACATTTGTCTTTCTCCAATCAATCAGTCCTCGTTGAAGTGACGAGACGAATCCCCTTGGGAATGACATGTTGTCCCAAGGCCCCACTTTCCGAGAAAGAGGAGCGGCGGATTGGTGTACTTATTCGATTCGTCGGGACTGACGGGGCTCGAACCCGCAGCTTCCGCCTTGACAGGGCGGTGCTCTGACCAATTGAACTACAATCCCAGGGAACTAAGGGATCTAGCAGAAAATGTGATTCTTTTTTATTCCCCCTATCGGGTATTTATGAAGAAGAAGGGGGTTCTACCATGAGATGGTAAATTGGTGAATTGTTGGGTCGAGCTGGATTTGAACCAGCGTAGACATATTGCCAACGAATTTACAGTCCGTCCCCATTAACCGCTCGGGCATCGACCCAGGAAGAATCCATTTTAGGTGTATTGGTAATTCCTGACCAACTTATTTTCGTAGTACCCTACCCCCAGGGGAAGTCGAATCCCCGTTGCCTCCTTGAAAGAGAGATGTCCTGAACCACTAGACGATGGGGGCATGCTTGCTCAACCGCTATGATACTTCTTAGATGATACTTTTTATATGGATACTTCATATATGGATACTTAGTATATGAACACTTTTTGGAAATTGTCAATATAATAGGTATGAAGAGATCCGAATTCTCCTTCCGTTTTTCACGATTTCCTATTCATTTAGGATTCGTCATTCCTATTCATGTTTCATTCATTCGATTCTCCATTTTATTTGTCTATAGAAATCTAGCGTCTATGAATTTTCTACTAAAATAAAGACAAAAATTGCACGAATACAAAAAGAAAGATAGGCTTCTTTGAGGGAGTGATTGGTCCGTCCGAAAAGAAAGAGTCAAGGGGCGGGTGAAATTGCATTTTTTACGCTCTCATTGGTAAGATGAGATATCCCTAGCGCTCTTTCCCATTAAGCTAGGAAATGAACAAACAAGAAATCTGGGAATGGGGATTCAAGAAGTTATTGAAAATTCCTTTTTCTCTAAGAATTGAGTTCGGGGACCAGTAGAATCTAGTCCACATATGATTCAAAAAATATCTGGAATCTATGGGAAATTGGGCGGTGGACATGGATCAATCAAGTTAAGTTCGTTCGGATGGGGATCCAGTCAATACACGAAAAGCAATTCACGAAAGTTGGTTTTGAAACAGCCTTGCCTTTTATCCTA